AATTGGGAGAATTTGCACCTACTCTGAATTTCCGGGGGCATGCGAGAAACGATAATAAATCTCGTCGTTAATATATTAATTAATAAAGTGGATATGGGTGCTCATCGTTTATTGGTGGGAGGTGAACCTTATGATAAAGAGTGACCCAGATGTAGAAGTATACGCTTTAGGTCAACATATACGTATGTCTGCTCATAAAGCGCGAAGAGTAATTGATCAGATTCGTGGGCGTCCCTACGAGGAAACACTTATGATACTAGAACTCATGCCTTATCGAGCGTGTTATCCCATTTTAAAATTAGTTTATTCTGCAGCAGCAAATGCTAGTCACAATATGGGATTCAACGAAACGGCTTTAATCATTAGTCAAGCCGAAGTTAATGAAGGTACTAGCATGAAAAAGTTAAAACCCCGAGCCCGAGGACGTAGTTATCCGATAAAAAGACCCACCTGTCATATAACTATTGTATTGCAAGATATATCTAAAGATAAAAACTATTTCATATGGTTAAGAAAATATGGATGGGTATATAAAAATAAGTATAAAGATGTCAGAGAGAGGTATCTATATATGATGGATCATATGCTATATCGTAACAGAATGACGTGGGCTAATAGAGAAATGATATGGCCTTATAGAGATAGCGAGGTGCTATGGGACAAAAAATAAATCCACTCGGTTTCCGACTTGGTACAACCCAAAGTCATCATTCTGTTTGGTTTGCACAACCAAAAAGTTATTCCGAGGGTCTCCAGGAAGATCAAAAAATACAGGATTGTATCAAGAATTATGTACAAAAAAATAGGAAAATATCCTCGGGTGCCGAGGGAATTGCACGCATAAAGATTAAAAAAAGAATCGATCTGATCCAGGTCATAATATATATGGGATTCCCAAAATTGTTCATAGAGGGCAGCCCGCGAGGAATTGAAGAATTACAGAGCAATGCACAAAAAGAATTTAATTCTGTGAACCAAAAACTTAACATTGCTATCACAAGAGTTGAAAAACCGTATGGACAACCTAATATTCTTGCAGAATTTATAGCCGAACAATTAAAGAATAGAGTTTCGTTTCGAAAGGCAATGAAAAAAGCTATTGAATTAACTGAAAAAGCAGATACAAAGGGAATTCAAGTACAAATTGCAGGGCGTATCGACGGAAAGGAAATAGCACGTGTCGAATGGATCAGAGAAGGTAGGGTTCCCCTACAAACCATTCGAGCCAAAATTGATTATTGTTCCTATACAGTTCGAACTATCTATGGGGCATTAGGAATCAAAATTTGGATATTTGCAGACGAGGAATAATGGGCCTTTCGTTGTCTTTCTGTTCCATCCATCCGGCAATTGAATAAAAAATCACAAACTCGTTCATTTTTTTCCGTTCAATCAAAAAAATGAGAATTTTTTCGAATTCTTAATTCTATAGGGTTGAATAACAATTCGATTGACTCCATCTCCATATAATTGCTATGCTTAGTGTGTGACTCGTTGGTTTTTTATTTAGAGTTAGGTTAGGATTAAAAAACAAAGGGCCATCCCCTAGTATGAACTAATAACTATATAACTAATAACCAGCTCATTGCTTCGTATTATCTGGATCCAAGGAACCAGTCGCTATATGATGTATTGATCATATTGTTGTAGCAACTGAAGCATTTTTTTTTACATAAAAGAAAAATCAATCTATAAGGTTGTGAAGCAAAAACAAAGGGATATGGATAAATGGAGGGGTGAGAGAAAGAAAGAAAAAGAATAGCAATGATATATGATTCCAATATGTATGGTCTATGAACTATCTTATAAAAGGCAATGTAATAAAGCATTAATGTATTCGTCCATAATTAATAATTAGATTCGATGAATATGAATACAATTTATACGAAAAATAAAAAAGAATAAAGAGCGCCGAGTCAATAAAGACTGAGAAGATTGATTCAGGAACAAATTTTATTAGGAGCTCCATTGCAGAGTTCGGGCCTAGTCATTAATCGAGAAGCGATGGGAACGACAGAACCTGTGACTGAGGAAGATTCCCTTGAAAACGAATCCTAATGATTCATTGGGTGGGATGGCGGAACGAGCCAAGAACCAATTCATTTATTCTGATAGGTCATGGAACGCCCCTACGAATGAAAGGGATGTTGAAAGAGCAAATATTCGCCCGCGAAAGCCTTACTGGATTGCTAAGTTTTGGGCAATTCAATAAAAATAAATAAAATAAAGGTAAAAATAAATGAAGATTCATTAATTATAAAATGGAATTTATCATTTTATTTTATTCCTACGTGTACGTGACAGTGACAGATTATATCTCAAAAAATTCCATGATTCATTATTCATTCAATTCAAAATATATACAATATTATTTAATCGTTTCATTCGCGAGGAGCTGGATGAGAAGAAACTCTCATGTCCAGTTCTGCAGTAGAGATGGCATTGAGAAACAACCATCAACTATAACCCCAAAAGAACCAGATTTCGTAAACAACATAGAGGAAGAATGAAGGGAATATCTTATCGAGGCAATCGAATTTGTTTCGGCGGATACGCCCTTCAGGCACTTGAACCCGCTTGGATCACATCTAGACAAATAGAAGCGGGGCGACGAGCCATGGCACGATATGCGCGTCGTGGTGGAAAAATATGGGTACGTATATTTCCAGACAAACCTGTTACAGTAAGGCCTACCGAAACACGTATGGGTTCGGGGAAAGGATCTCCCGAATATTGGGTATCCGTCGTTAAACCGGGTCGAATACTTTATGAAATGGGTGGAGTATCAGAAATTGTAGCCAGAGAAGCTATTTCTATAGCTGCGTCCAAAATGCCTATACGAACTCAATTCGTTATTGCGGGATAGGGATATGGAACGAAAGGAAAGGGGCCTTGTGATGAAAAAACCGCAGTTTTTTTATTTCTGGACAAACAATCTTTCTTCTTTTTTTCTTCGCCCTTTAGTTAGTTAGCATTGAAAGAAAAAAGAGAAAAATAATAAGAATGATATGATTCAACCTCAGACCTATTTAAATGTAGCGGACAACAGCGGGGCTAGAGAATTAATGTGTATTCGAATCATAGGAGCTAGTAATCGCCGATATGCTCATATTGGTGACGTTATTGTTGCTGTAATCAAAGAAGCAGTTCCCAATATGCCTCTACAAAGATCAGAAGTGATCAGAGCTGTAATTGTACGTACATGTAAAGAACTCAAACGTGACAATGGTATGATAATACAATATGATGACAATGCAGCAGTTGTCATTGATCAAGAAGGAAATCCCAAAGGAACTCGAGTTTTTGGTGCGATCGCTCGGGAATTGAGACAGTTGAATTTTACTAAAATAGTCTCATTAGCTCCTGAGGTATTATAAATAGATTCTAAATAAATACTAATAGATGAAAACATAATAAAACATAAAAAAAGGGAGGTTCATAGTAAGATATCTGAACTGAATTAGATTCCATTAATTAGTAGAATGCATTAGTAGATTGTTTCTCACGCATATACCTTTAATAATTCATGAAAAAAAAAGAGTAGAGCATGCTGATTATATAAAAACCCGGAGGCACCAATAATTATAGTTCATCATGGGTAGGGACACTATTGCCGAAATAATAACTTCTATACGAAATGCTGACATGGATAAAAAAGGAACGGTTCGAATAGCATCTACAAATATCACTGAAAACATTGTTAAAATACTTCTACGCGAAGGCTTTATCGAAAATGTGAGAAAACATCGAGTAAGCAAGAAATATTTCTTGGTTTCAACTCTGCGACATAGAAGGAATAGAAAAGGGCCATATAGAACTGTTTTAAAACGTATCAGCCGACCCGGCCTACGAATCTATTCCAACCATCAACGAATTCCTAGGATTTTAGGAGGAATGGGTATTGTAATTCTTTCGACTTCTCGAGGTATAATGACAGACCGAGAGGCTCGACTAGAAGGAATCGGGGGAGAAATTTTGTTATATATATGGTGATCTTTATGATCTACGAATTGCATCCGTAGGAAAACTTCCTATTTTTTTTTTGAAAAAAGAGGAAGGGTTGTCTAATATCACTCCTACTCCATGAGTTGATAATTAAAGGGGTTACCTGGAATGAAAGAACAAAAATGGATTCATGAAGGTTTAATTACTGAATCACTTTCCAATGGTATGTTTCGGGTTCGTAGTGACTTTTCAACATTCCTCTCGTTCGGATACAATCGGAGGTTCCAAATTTCAAGAGACTTATTTTCTTTTCTTCGAAGGAGTAGATTCAAAATTTAAATAAAATTAAGGAGAAACAA